AATCGGTACTGAACATCCCTCCTGTAATAGTACAGGCTCCCATAGCAATGACATATTTTGGTTCGGGCATTTGTTCATATAATCTTACTAAAGAAGGAGCCATTTTCATTGTGACTGTGCCGGCTGTTAAAATGAGGTCCGCTTGCCTAGGACTCGATCTTGGTACCAGTCCATAACGATCAAAATCGAATCGCGAGCCTATTAATGAAGCAAACTCAATGAAGCAGCAACTGGTACCATAAAGAAGCGGCCATAAACTAGAGAGTCTTGACCAATTCGAAAGATCATTCGATGTAGTTGAAATAACTGAATTTTGGGCGGTTCGGTCAAGTAACGAAAACTCACTAGAATTCATAACTGTTTCAATGTAATCTTTTCCTTCTTTTTGATTTTGATTGTCTGAATATTCAGGAGCTAAGACCATTCCAATGCTCCTTTTCGCCATGCATAAACTAAACCAACAATTAGGATAAGCACGAAAATTAAAGCTTCTATAAATACAGATACACCCAATACATCGAAACTCATTGCCCATGGATAAAGAAAGACTGTTTCAACATCAAAAACAACAAAAACTAGAGCAAACATGTAATAGCGGATTCGGAATTGTAACCAAGCATCCCCCATCGGTTCTATGCCCGATTCATAACTAGAGAGCTTCTCTGGTCCTTCACTAATCGGGGCCAAAACTCCGGAAATGAGGAATGCCAAAATAGGAATAACACTTGATATTATTAGAAATGCCCAGAAAATATCATATTCGTGAAGCAGAAACATAGAAGCACTCCTATTAATGTGGAATATACCGAATTAGTTGATTCAAATTGGAATTCTCAATTCATTCACAACTGCATTAGTCGAAACAACAATTTTGATCAAACCACACGGTTTCGTTTGTTTGCTTGTTGCGGGTCATGTATCGTTTCAAGATTCATCCAACGGAATACCACTTAAACACTTACTTCTATTCTATTTAGATATGGTGTAGACATATAATGCTATTATACAAATCAAACTCTTTCCTACAAGAAATTTTTTGAAAGAATATTTTCAATAATATGAATTGAAATTTGAATATTATTCAAAAAAAAAGATGAAATGAAATATAAAAATAATGAATTTCAATATTCTATTAATATAATAGAGTCAAAGAGGAGGTCTGGCCCATTTTTGTCTCTCTCCTTTTTTTCTTAGTGATTTAGAATACAGTCAGTAGTCAGAAAGATCGGAATAGAGGATTATTGTTTCTATTGATTTGATACGGATACGAAAACGGAATGCATCGACCAATTCGATTCTCTCTCCTTGTCCCAAATTTATACTTAATTGATTTGATTCAATCCATTGAATTGTGAGGAACCCTTACATATAACAACTCAGGGGTTCCTATACCCAAATTAGGAAACTTTGGACCTGTACTACCCCGGTCCCCCCCCAAAAAAAAATCGAGTTTATTTAATTACAGTTATAAGTCTTGAAAGAATCATTTCAGACCCATTTCTAGGACTAAAGATCGTGATTTTGAATGACTCCAAATACTTGTTAATGTAATAATAACACCTAGCAAGACCAACCAACGGGTTAGGTTTCGTGACAATAAAAAGGTTTTTTTTGATTGATGCAAACCCACAAAATGGGGCATAGTTCGGTGGTAGAGTCAGCTGAATCGTAAATGATCTACAGAAGATACTTCGTATGGAATCACGTGTTGTTGAACGATTCGATAGACAAAATCTCCCCATCCCAAAACCAACTCATAGAAATAGAAGAGGGCGCAAACGTTGATACATTTAGTACCAATTCATTGTCTCTGAAACAATGAATTGAGGTTGTTGTTCTGCCTAAAGGCGATATGTCGGGGGATTCCTAACTCATCAAAGTTCAAACGGGCCCTAATCTTTTTAGATAAAGTCTGCATTGGTAGAATTGGAATGATGAACAATTGGATTTGGTAGATTGGAATAAAAAAAAAAATAAGTAAAAATGAAGTAATTAAGTTAAGTATTGTACAGAAACAGAAAAATGACTACTTGCTTTGCTAAGCCGATCATACGAAGAAACGCCTATTGTACAATGAAACTTACCAAAGAGCTTCGTTTTTGAAATTCTGGCTTTTCTACAAATACAAGAACGAGAATAGGCTCTAGATCATGTGAGTTACTATTAGATTTCATTTGTAGATTGAATTTGGATTGGATTTGATTGGGTCAGATTGGAGTTTTTCTTGAGTCAGGCTTATGTTATGATTTTGACTTCATAAATTGACTTGGGTATACCAAAGGTGTATCACTCAATTTTGGATCGTGGGCAATAAAAGAGGAAAAAAGTCGTATGTCATTCACAGACGAAGATTAATGAAGAAGAATGGGTTTGTTTATCCAAGATTTGAAAATACCGATCCGATTGGATCTATTGGAATAAATTCTTGTTTTCAAGCCCCGAGGGATCTCCGTGATCCTGCGAGAATGATTCTATTTCTATGGAACAATCAACCGGCCAG